GGAATTCGTCGAGATTGTACACTTTTTTCCTATTTATCTTATTCTAAAAAAAAATATGTATATAAATAACACAAATAAATAAAGTGCAGCCGGTTGGGTCCAACCTATTCTTGAAATATACAACTCGCACACACTCCCTTTCCAAAAAAAATCAATACACCAAGCACTACACTTAGATTTATTAGATTTGTTGCTAAAATATCGGTATTAAACCCGAAACTCCCGGCAGATGGCCAGTGGCCTAAGGAAACGAAAGAATCGGTTACATTTTTCATATGCTCTCCTCTTATAGATAGGACTAACAAAGAACAGAGTTCTTTTTGTATCACTTGACTTGCCCTTTTTTGATCGATTTCTTTTTCTTAATTTTTTTCTTTGTTTTAAGTTTCCGATAAGATACTTATTAAGTTGGGTCCTAGGTCTTGTAGAAATTGCAAAATATTTCCCCTGTTCAAACACTTCCTAAAAAGAAAGTAAAAATTCCATCGTACTAACCGAAGGACGGGAAGGAATAAAGCGAGCAAATCCACTAATTCGTCATCCTCAAATCAGTCTTTACCGGGGTATTGTTCCAACAAATACATAATTGTAGGAGTAAAGTAGTGATATAATTCACAGAAGCAAACCGCAACGAATTAATAAAATAAGAAAAAGTGTGTAATGCACTTTTTTACATTTTCGTTCTAGGATGAAATTAAACAAAAGGATTTGCAAATAAAAGTGCTAATGCCACAACGAGCCCATAAATGGTTAAAGCTTCCATAAAAGCTAGACTAAGCAATAAGGTGCCTCTTATTTTTCCTTCTGCTTCTGGTTGTCTCGCAATACCTTCTACGGCTTGGCCTGCAGCAGTACCTTGACCAACTCCAGGTCCAATAGAAGCAAGCCCTACGGCCAATCCAGCAGCAATAACGGAAGCGGCAGAAATCAGTGGATTCATGATGATAGGTTCCTCGCACCAAAAAAAAATGGTTAATGATACAATCAACCAAGGAATTCTTACTTATTTGATCACTAAAAAATATCGAATCGAAGTAAACTTCGAAAAAAATATATATAGATAGGGATAAACCCTATATATAACTAATATATATCTACTATCACATATACATTTGTTTCTTTCATAACGGAAACCGCCCGCATTTTTTATTGAATCAGATTCTAGAATAATTCGTCGAAAAATATACAGGAACTGTAGCTGGACTTATAGACATTACATATAGACATATATCTAGTGTGATCTCCCTAACCCATCCTTCGTAATATCGTCTATCTTTCCTCTTAGAACTCTAGTCATATATACATATGGATTTCTTATTTCTATCTATATATGTATATGTTACCGAACCAAGTATATTTTCTTGAACCATGCATTGCCTCAGTCGGGGTAAGCTTAAAAAAAGAAGACTCTTTTGAAAACTAATCAATGATGACCCTCCATGGATTCCCCTATATAAGCCGCGGCTAAAGTTGCAAAAATGAGAGCTTGAATACCGCTTGTAAATAATCCAAGAAACATGACAGGGATAGGAACTACTGAAGGTACTAAAGAAACAAGAACAACAACTACTAATTCATCCGCCAATATATTTCCGAAAAGTCGAAAACTCAGAGATAAAGGTTTTGTGAAATCTTCTAGGATGTTAATTGGTAAAAGGATTGGAGTTGGTTGAATGTATTTTCCAAAATAAGCCAATCCTTTTTTGGTAAGACCCGCATAAAAATATGCCACGGACGTGAGTAAAGCTAAAGCAACAGTAGTATTTATATCATTCGTGGGGGCAGCCAACTCTCCATGAGGTAACTGTATGATTTTCCAAGGTAAAAGAGCTCCAGACCAATTAGAAACAAAAATAAATAAGAACATGGTTCCAATAAAGGGAACCCAAGGCCCATATTCTTCTCCAATCTGAGTTTTACTCAAGTCTCGAATAAATTCAAGAACATATTCAAAGAAATTCTGCCCGTCGGTAGGAATAGTTTGTGGATTCCGAACAGTTATGATAACTGACCCTAATAAGATAGCAATTACTACCCAAGAAGTGATAAGTACTTGAGCATGAATTTGTAAACCTCCTATTTGCCAATATAAATGTTGGCCTACTTCTACACCTGATATATCGTAGAATCCTTTGAGTGTTTTAATGGAACATGGTATAACATTCATATTGCCCTCTGACAGAAATCAAACTAAAAAAAAAATTATTTTGATTCAACCATCTCTTTTTCAACTTATCTACTTTCATCATTAATCATATATTTAAAATACCAAGAAATCACATAACATAATATCCCATTTTATCTCTTTTTAAAAATGCAAGACAAGAATAGTAACCAATCTAAGAAATCAAAATAATTAACTAATCTTATTATTCTTAATCATAACATAATCATAATCAATGACTTCTTATATAGCTAGAACGACCCTCACAAATTGCGGATACTAATTTGTTAAGAATCAATCGGATTGAAGCTATAACGTCACCGTTGATTGGAATCGAAATATCTGCAAGATCCGGGTCACAATTTGTATTGATTAAACAAATTGTTGGAATTCCCAAAATGACACATTCTCGAAGAGCTGTATATTCTTTTTGCCGATCAACGATGATTACAATATCGGACAACCCAGTCAGATATTTGATCCCACCCAGATATGTTTGCAAAGTCGATAATTTTCTCTTCAACATTGCTGCATCTCTTTTAGGGAGACGGTTGAGTTTCCCCATCTTTTGTTCTCCTATTAAGTCTCTGAACTTATGAAGTCTCGTTTCTGTAGTGGACCAATTCGTTAACATACCACCGAGCCATTTTTTATTAACATAATGACATCGAGCCCTTATTGCAGTTGAGACTACTAAATCCGCTGCTTTATTTTTCAACCATTAAAAAGGTTTTCCTCGACTTGCTGCATCAAAAACTAAATCACAGGCTTCTGATAAAAAACGAGCAGTTCTAGTAAGATTTGTAATATGAATACCTTTACGCTTTGCAGAAATGTAAGGGACCATTCTAGGATTCCATTTCTTAGTACCATGATCAAAATGAACTCCCGACTCCATCATCTCTTCCAAATGGATGTTCCAATACCTTCTTGTCATTTTTCACGCGCTTTCTCTTTTTTTTTTAGAAATAACTAATTGTTCCTACGGAACCTTATAATGAGGTTGACCATTGATACATAGTCCGAACTATTAATTTTTTTTTATTACTTACTTCATTTTTTTACTTAACAAAACTAGAAAGGAAAAAGAAAAAATATCTGCTTAGGAATTATGAAATCGCGTAAATGAATTTTCTAATGTGTCATGGAAATTCTTTGGGCTACAAGAACAAAAAAATTCTCGATGGTGTAACAAAATGTCTCTCATTTCCAACTTGAATACATTTTTCTTTTTTATTTCAAAATGAATGTTTTTGTCTTGCCTTGAACGGTGCACTAATTTTTGAAATCCGGTACCGATAGGGATAATTCCCCCCAGAACTACATTTTCTTTCAGACCCTTCAACCAATCAATACGCCCCCGTAGAGCAGCTTTTGCTAAAACTCTAGCAGTTTCTTGAAAACTTGCTTCAGATATGAAGCTTTGAGTATTCAGAGATGCCCTCGTTATTCCTAATAAAATTGCCCGATAACAGATCGCTTCGTCTAAAGCACGCCCTGCTCGTTCTGCTCGCAGCAATCCGATTAATTCTCCGGGCGAAAAAACATTAGACATTCCGTCTTCTGAAACCAACACTTTTGATGTTACTTGTCGTACAATAATCTCTAGATGTCTATTATGGATCTGCACCCCTTGAGATCGATAAACCTTTTGGATCTTATTAACCAAAGAGATATGGCTTTGGGCTATAGTTAGCTCAGCTCCAATTAAGAATCCCCAAGGAATTCCAAGAATTCTTGGTATACGTTCGTTCCAACCTTCGACTCTCCTTTCAAGGTTCATCGATATTGAACCAATCGAACGCACTTCTAAGATTTGCTCCACTTTTGGAAGTCCCTGCGTTATGTCACCAGATCGGGATTTTTCATATATAAATGTAACTAATGTATCTCCTTCAGAAAGGGTTTCTCCGTAATGTCCGTGAACAGTCGCTCCTGGAGTAGCCAAATACGGCTTAGCTGATCTTATAACTAAGCAATCAACATGAACAATTAAAATTTGACCAGATTTTTTTATATGTGTCCCATATTTAACTAGACATAGATTTTCACAAATAAATTGTCCAATGCTAATTATTGTGGATGTTTCTTCACAATAATTGTGATGTAAAAAGCACCAATTCAAATGGGATGGATTCAAAATGATGGTATTGCATGGGTTGGGATTATAAATCCTTCTATTTTCATCTATTAAACAGTATTTAAGTACTTCAAGTACTTGGAAAGTCGCTTTCAAATTATCAAGTATCCAATATTTGTTTACCAAGATCTGATTATGAGTTATTAAATAGTAAGCTGAATAAAAGTTCACTATTTTAGATACAATAGTACCTAGGGGACCCAACAAATCCCTAATTAGAATTATGGGATTCAATTCTTTTGCCGTGATGTTATATTTCGAACCATTGAATGGACATGGGCCAACTCGAGAACAATTGAATGATGACAAAATTATCAAAGCCTTATTTTGATTCAACAATGTACCAATAGTTGCTTGATGCTGAGTAACTACTGAAATCTTCACTTTCGAAAAAAAAGGGTTGATATTGGTGCAATCTAATCCATTATCGGGGATCAATCCCGAACCCGCCGTATCATACCTTTTTTCGGCATATGAAAGACTAGACTTTACTAACTCAATTTTTATGAAATTTTGAATCAGATCATTTGCCCTTACCTCAACAAGAGAAGCATGAACTTCTTCTATAGAACCATTTTTTTCTTGGTCCCAATTCAATACTAAGCAAGTCCGAACTAATTGAATACTTGTGTGAAAAATTCCACGAATTGACTTTCCATTTCCATAAAGGATATAATTGACAATTCTAAGTTGGAC